ACGTAAGGATTATATTGCCCCTAATTTTTATGAAATCCAAGATGCTCATTGAATGATAAGAAACTAATCCTCATTTCTATAACTCCATATATTCAAGGAGTATTTGTATGTTCTCTTCGAAATCAAACGGAGTAATTGAAGCATCATTCGTAATATGGATTTGCTAAATAAAAAAAGACAATACAATTAGGGATTCATTGAAATTCTCAAATTTGGAGTATACTTCTTTCTTTTTATTTTGGATGAGCTGAGCCAATAGGATGAATTAAAAGAGTTCCACATTATGAACTTTGTACCGCGCACATAACTTACACGCAACATAGAAGGTCGCGTAGGAGAGAATGAATAAATAGAATATGAAAAAAAGAAAATAACAAGAAATCAAAGGGATCGAATTCTACTTGTACTGTATCTCAGATCCATCTTGGCTATTCCCATCCATTAACTCCTTGAGACTAGACTAGACCTTTGCTTGGGTCTTTCAACCAACTAATTGAACCTTTCATATATGTATGAAGTATTCATATTTTGAATTTGAACGAGAGGAGACACAGTCTGAAATGAACAAAAGAAATCAAAAAGAAGAGAAAAGAGAATCTAATTTGGATATTTTACGTATAGATACTTTTTCTATTATACTCTTTCTAGAAATTTTCTTCAGCTATAGCTATAAAATAAAGGAATATAGTTCCAGATACCTAGATGGGTAAGGATGTATCATGATCTATACTATTAATGAATATGTATGTCGATCCATATCAATTAAGTTGTAGATATCAATTTCATTTATGGAATAGATACTTCTACAAATTAAGTATGTGCCAGGAACCAGATTTGAACTGGTGACACGAGGATTTTCAGTCCTCTGCTCTACCAGCTGAGCTATCCCGACCATTCCTTACACATCATCCTCATTTTACTAGATGACTTGGTTCTATGTCAATTAAAAAGACGAAAGGGGTAGAAAAAGTCTTATCCAGGCCCTAGAATTTTTTGGATTTTCAAAAAAAAAAAGATATAGGATAAATCGTTAATTTAAGGAAAGGAGTCAAATGGTCCTTTTTTGGGGATAGAGGGACTTGAACCCTCACGATTTTTAAAGTCGACGGATTTTCCTCTTACTATAAATTTCATTTTTGTCGGTATTGACATGTAGAATGGGACTCTATCTTTATTCTCGTCCGATTAATCAGTTCTTCAAAAGATTTATCAGACCATGGAGTAAATGATTTAATCAATGAATACTCGATTCTTTCTTCAACTTAGAATTGATTCACAACAATTCTTTCCTTTTAAAAAATTCGCGTCGTCATTAATCATTTGAGATAGTATTCAGTACGTATACGTATGTACATAGGTTTATCCTTTCCCTTTCTCGAGTTTCGAGAAAAAGATTCCTTTACCAACGCAACGTGGTCAACTCCCTTTGTTAGAACAGCTCCCATTGAGTCTCTGCACCTATCCTATCCTTTTTTTATTCTCGCTTTATGAACCCTTATTGTTTTGTTGGTTTTCGTAAAACAGGATTTGGCTCAGGATTGCCCATCTTTAATTCCAGGGGTTCTCTGAATTTGAAAGTTGTCACTTAGTAGGTTTCCATACCAAGGCTCAATCCAATTAAGTCCGTAGCGTCTACCAATTTCGCCATATCCCCCTTTTATTTATGCTGAAATCCTGCATTTATTCGAATTAGATACCGATTTTTTCTTTTTCTATATAAACCCTAAAAAAAGCGTTTCTTGTTCTTTGAATTTCTTGCCTATCTTCTTTAATCTCTATCGGATACCTACATTTGATCCATCAGAAATAATTCTATTATTTCTGTATCCGCAATTCAATATGGATGGATATTATATATATATCATAATATATATATGTCTCTTTTACTCTCATTTTTCTCATGCAATTTGGAATACTCGAAGGGTCGATTCTTTTTTTTTCTGAATGACAACAGAGGAATGTCTCATTCATTATGGTTTGGAATGCATTTATCTTTATTGCATCTTTCATTTTTCTTCTTATCCTTTCCTTCGAGTAGAGTGGACCTTCTATAAGATAACTCAAAAAAAGAAAATCGAAATTGGATATTGATTAAATTGTATTGTATATTTAATACACATTAATCATTTATAATAGCTATAACGAATCATTTCTATAAGTAATCATTTCATTAATTTAGAACTAGAACATAATTCGAATTATTTCGAATTCTAGAAACTATATAAAAATATTAATTAATTTAGATAAATATATATTTATTATATATAACTATTAATATTAGTTAGAAATACATATTCTATTTTAATTTGAATTAGTAGTTAAAAATGACTATTCTAAATTCTAACGATTAGAATTTCTATTTTCTAGAATGTAGAATAAGATTCTAATCCGATTATTCTATATTCTATTTAGTATTTCGATTTAGTTCGATTCTATTTATTCTATTTCGTTAGATTCTATTTCGAATTTTTATATAGATGATTTAACAGTAAATTTAATT